AAAGACACTGTACCGACTGAAAGGTACATAGTTGCTTTACCGATAGCGAGAGCAAGAAAACTCCTGCGCTTACGCTTGCTATTCCAAATTGGAATGGAGAATGACTTCGGGACAAAAGAAAAAGCCTTCTTCTTCTCAATACCAATACCTAAAGCTCACTGAACTTGAGCTATCGTAATTCAGTTTTCGCAATCCCTCTCCCCTTTCCCTATCGGTGGAGTAACTGCGTACCTCTATAGAGCTTTCTAATGCGTTTTCTGGACATCATATGATCATTCTTTCTTAAACGTAGTTTTATCCGTAATAAGATGCCTATTCTCTTTAGGGATAGAAAACCAATGTAGCTTAGCATACCTGGCAAGATACTTTAGCCAAGGTATAGACCGGGAGTACTTACTCATAGGTTGCTTGACTTCGTGCCTATCACATCACAGCTTATACCTTTAAAGGCTCAAGCCTGGGGCGAAAGCCCGGTCTTCCCCTCCAGCATCTGCTCTCTAGTTAAGTAAGGTGAAAACATCGATTGAATTAGTAGAAAACTGCCTTAGTTAAAAGGTAAGATGATCCTAGAGGCAAAGCCTTTGATTCAATTCCAATTCTCCCCTCTGTAACTGCAGCTTCAGCAATTTCCTTAGTCAGGCCATTGACCCTCCAGGGGGATTAGGTAGTTACAAAAGAAAAGCCCTTCCTTAGAAGTCTAAACCAAGGCATTCCATTTCTAATACTCAAATCGAAAGGTTAAGTCTTCTTTTCTACATTCTACAGGCCCAGCTTCTTCTGAGAAGTTCGGCAGCAAGGAAGTCTATTCCCTTGGATTCTATTTTGATTCCTTACCACCGGGGATTCCCCTATCCTCACTGTAGGAACATACTGAGGCTAAAGTAGCCGCAGTCTTTGTCTTTGAGTAAGTTGCTATTGAGCTCAGCCCCTGGTAACATACTAAAGAATCATAAGAATCATATCCTGAGGACTAAAGAAAAGCTGCCTTGGAATCGAATCTGAAACTTTGAAATAAAGGCCTGTGAGAATTTCTTCTTTTAGAAGCTAGGAGATCTTTAGTGTATTCTCTGCAAACCTCACCACTTCGTCAGCAGGTGATAACTGCCATCTTTTTAGGTTTTTAAACCATCAGGACAGAATGCTTTTAGCGGCAAATAGAACGAAGCGGACAATATAACGCAATCTATCAATTGTTGAGCTAAACCAGCCGAGAGGACCGGGAAGGACGCACCTCTGGTGTACCAGTTATCGTGCCCACGGTAAACGCTGGGTAGCCAAGTGCGGTGTCACTCTCTTCCTGGAATCGCTGCATAAGTTTTTCTAAACAGCGTCGAGTGAAGATTTGTTTCGGTGGTGTAGTTTCTGTCTCAGGCACCTTCTCGATTTCTTTTGACTGAGACTTAGAGACTGAGGTTGACAGAGGACCCTTTGTCGATGGCTCTCGTACAGCTGATACCTTTGGCTACAGCACCCTGTGTGGGCTTGGTTATTTGCAAGGGTTGTGGCTCAGAGAGGTTTTCTTCAACATCTGAGATTTCATCAATCGAAAAGAATACTTATAAAAATTTCAATCAGTGAGGCGGAAAGCATTAACCAAATGGAAGCGCTTTGCCCCCCCTCTCCTCTCCCTATGGTCGAGTGTATTATCTAACCTCAACCAAGTCAATTTCATCGAACCTCACTCGGATTGTCGGGGGAGGGGAATTGCGTTAGCCGTCGACTCAAGCAAGAACAGCAACCGACTCTCACTAATAGCTGCCCATGCTCATCAATCACGCTAGTCGAACTAGAGCTACAGCCTGCCGAGGGAGAATTTCCACTGCTCTTTCTTCTCGGAGATTGCCGGGTGTTCACTCAAACTCAAAACATCGAAAGATAAAAAAGAGAATGAAAGCGGATAAGTTGATCCGCAGTTTAGCCCCTTTGAATCTTACGATGAAAAGAAGGAATACACCTAGGAATGCCAGAGTGGTTAATGGATAGGGGCTGCTGCTGGCTCTTATTTATATGTAGCGATTGGCCATCTTTCCTTGTGATGAGGCCCTAGAAGAGTAACGACTAGCTCCTAGCAAGGGTTGAAAGATCAATGCCGGGTACAAATGTCATCTTCAAAGCAGCTTTCTCATTAGTACGAAGCACTTGCTGGGATCAATTCTTGGATGACTGAGAGGCTTAGAAAGAAACCTATTTTGACAACGAAACTATGATTCTAGCTACAAATCAAAAAAATAAGATGCTAACACAGAGTGGTAAGAAGAAGACAGGTTCGGATGAGATAAGATGTTTATTGAGGAGTAGGCTGAACCTGCCAAGGAAAAAGAAAAAAGAATAAAGAAAAAAGATAAGGATAAGAATAAGGAAAAAGACGGATTCTCGCATTTCAGTGACCAAGACAGTGATTCGACATATAATAGTAGGTGTACCGCGGTTCTCTCTTTTGGTTGTCATGAAGGGAGTTTGTCTTTTCCCTTAGGTTTAGCGAGAGATTCCCTGGGGTCGGGTAGCTCTTTAGGGAAGACCTAGCGGGTTCGACTTTTGAATTGAACCGTATAGTATAGGGGGGCAATACCTTCCTTTATTAGAAAGTCTATTTAGTCTTTTTCGATACCAACCCAAGGGTTTCCATCCGATCCTGTCCCCGATCTTCGATCCCCTGCTTCATACAAAGCGGTTATCAACAAATCTCCTGCGCATTTCGAGTGAGAAGTCCTTCCTAGACGAGTAGGAGAAAGCTAGGGCGAAAGCAGGATATTAAATAGCCAAATGAGAATTCACAAAATTTGAAAATATAGTTATAGTACCAACTGACAGGAAAAGAACTGCAAAGCATGAAGAGTCGAAAGAGCAGCTAGTAGTGAGGGCATCAACTAAGCAGTAGTGAAATACCAGCATCAACATAAAGTCAAAAATAAAAACTTGTGACCATAAGCGAGAAGGAGATTGAACTTTCAAGTAAAGCCTGTGTCAAGCCTTAACTTCAGCTGTTTTTCGATAGCTATCTTTCTTAGCCCTCAGGCAGAGCGAAGCATCCGGGAGCCATAGCGCGTAGAATGTGTATAGAGGAGTGAGGAAAGCAATAATACACCACATCATTAGGGCAAGCCTAGCAGCGAAGGTTATTAAAACAGAGATCTAGATCAATCTTCTTCAGATCACGTCTTCTACGAAGGAGACCCATGTTCTACAGAAAGAGTCGGGCAGAGCTCTTAACCTCCGTCTTCTTCTTCATCTATTCCCATTTCTCCATCCCGAGTGAAAGAATCTCCTAGTCTCCAACGATCGAAAAGAAAGCAAGGCGGAATCCAGTCTTCAAACTAGTTTGAATTTTCATCATAGCTCTATCGCCCAGTAAAACCCTGCCTGCATTTCCATTGGAGCGAGTTCAAGTGGCGGGAAAAGGCAAGTCCGTCTAGTGTGAGTAGCATTACCTCGTACCATTATAGGAGTTGTTGATAGTCCTAGGTCCAGCCAGCTAGTAGCAATCTGTTTCAATCCATATGGAATGGATAAGAGGCGAGCACGTAAAATCCAGTGATCAAGCATTATCTGAGTTAATCCAATAAGCTAGCCTTACCCTCCAACCAGTGCTGCTAGTTTGGTTACGTCCACCAAACAGGCAAGGGGAACCTCTCATTAAAGTGCAAGCTATTCAGTGAGCAACCCAGTTATTGAGAAAGTCAGTGAACCTATCCCCTCTCATCTGGTGGTTGTTGTACTCTTGTCTAACCCATATTTAAGGGCAAGCTTTAGTTCATACCGGGTAGCAAAGCAAGGTTAGGAGCGTAGCCACATGCCATGATCAGACTAGAAAAGAGAATGAATCGAGACCGACAGCAATAGCTGAAATTTGAACTTTATGGAATTGTTTTGCTTTCTATGGATTCCCCAGAGGGGGAGAGACCCCAGTCAGCGACACAGAAATGGTTGAATCAGAGTTCTTGAGATTGGATTGGTGCCATGTATGTCTTTCCCTTCTGGCTCTCACCGGTAGACCACCCCGCCCTATCACATGCCAATGAAAAAGAACCTAAACCAAGGTGCTTTCTCGGGCTAACCTTCTTTCTATTTGTTGGTGGGACATTTCCTTGTCAGGAAATGCCTTGCCCCTTTGTCTTTGTCATCAGCGAAGGTAGCTCTCTAAAAAGTACTCTTTTTTGATGCTTCAGCTTGAGAATGAGAATCGATGGAATCATTTCTTCCGAATAGGTCGGGTTCGGTACCATCTTTGCCAAGGACTTGTTCCCTAAAGAAGGAGGGAGAAACAGCCATTACTGCCGCCCTCTACCGCCTTTGTCCCAGCGCTGGCTTGGCTTCAAAGTGGAAAGTAGGGCAAGCAAGAAAACTCCTTTCGCTCCGTGCCGATTAGTCACTCTGATCGCTCATCCATGAGCTAGCGCTTTCATTCAACTAATCCCTGGAGTTGGTTTGCTTTATGTGAGGTTCGTTCCAAATCTCTATCGTCAAATAACATATCTAAGGGCTCAGACGATGTTCTCTTGTCCCCTCGGGAAATTGGATTAAATCATCCATTGGTATAAAGCGCAGGACGCGAACCAATCATGGACTGGCCGTAGGTTAAGATAGTTACCTATGGCAAATATAGGTCTTTTTTCCCTCAATAGAACAAGGCAGAAAGGGCCTCTGACCGAGAGGTCGTTAGACGAAAGCATGTCCTATCCTCTTTTCAAAGCAATCCAAGGTCTGATGGTGTGAACAGCCTATTGCATTTAACCAACGCATAACGGACTCGTGGAGCCCAGAGATCGCCTTGGGACCACTCTTCCCCTAGTGCATGGACGGAGACAACTAGGTCTCGCCATGAAGCAAGCTCATAGGGAAGAAGGCACGCTTTAGCCATGGCCCCCTTGCCTGTCCTCTTAGCAGCCTTGGAAGCATACTTTCCTGTACTTCCCGCATAGTGGGAAGAGCTTTTCCAGGTTCCAGGCTAGAGAAAGGCGATTCCATATCCGCTGCTTCTATGCTAGGAAAAGGACTGAAGGAACTTACATTAGGTCGTGACTTGTGAGGGTTCCGGGTCAGGAGCGGTAAAGAAGTAAGGAGGTCGACTAGCTTTTAGCTTGGTCAGCATAGTTATTAGTGTGGCGCGTTAACCAGAAGAATAAGCGAATAAGCGCGGCAAGAGCAATAAGATGAAAAGAAGTCGGGTAAGCGTATCAAGAGATACCGTGGGAAGGTTGCCCTTGACGCCAGTCATGAAGGATCTCGGCTAGGACCAAAGGAAAATGCCCTATGAGCGCTTAAGCCGAGATTATTCGCCACCGTATACAAGATTCTAAGTGGAAGATTATGAGCCACTGGCGAAGGCTTGATAACTAGGGTAAATAAACGAGTCCGGTTGTGGAAGGGAATGGGGCGCATTGAGCGTTCCTCTCCTTAAACTAGGGTCCCCTTTGCAAACTGACTCAGCCTTAGGTGTCATCCCTTAAAACTGGTATAGGGGGGCCCATATAGAGAGTAGACAGCGAAAACAAGAGCTTCCAACAGTAGATCCGCAATATAGGAATATGCATAAACTGTAGCTCAAAAGAGCTTATCTCCCCACTGCCCTCCATTCCCCTGGCACACACGTCTCCATAAGACGAGCGACGGGGTTCGGGAGCTTCCGTCCTTAAACCAGCCTATTTTTATTCTTTTTTTACACGAGATCCATAGATAGGAACATAGTAAAGAAAGGCAGAGACCATAAACTAATAGTAGGATCTGTTGCTGGTTCTGATCCAACTGACTCTAAATATCCAACAACAGGGGGGTTAGTGAGGTGAATAGGTCCAGAGGGACAAGGAAGGTATAGTTTCAGCGCTCTTTTAGGGCTTGCTTTATTCACAACCTAAACTTGAGAGGGGAACCTTTGCATTTTCTCTTCGATTGAGTTTGAGCTAACGGGAGAAGTTCACTAAAGAACGTCTCTAAATAATAGAGAGTTCCTAGTGAGGGTGAATCAGCCATTTCCTTTGCTTGCTCGATCAAACACAACCGCACTGCACTGCTTCTTCTCCAATCGGGGAAGTAGGGGAGCCCAAACCACTTTGTCCACCGCTCTCTCTTCTCTTGCGGACCCTTCCTTTTATATGATATATGAACATTTGCATTCGGGCTGCCTAGAGCCTTTCCATTTGTTTAGTGCAGCTCTTGTAAGGCAAGAATTACGGAGACGGGAGATTCGGCTACCAAACTGGACAACTAACCCATTCTGTCTCGCATTCTCTTTTTCAAATACTTCCTTCGTGAATGGAATCTTCCAACTTGTGTAAGTCTAAATCTGTTACCTATAAAAGTATAAGATCGAGCTACGAAGTTGGTTAGCCATGCATTATTGATACCGCATTTAGCGTACTTGAACCGGGCAACTTCCACTCGAACTCCAACATATATTTATTCCCGTAACCTATAAAGTCAAGATATACCTACTCCTCACCGGAAGACTAAGAGGAGGATGCCCAAAGACAAAAATTCCTCTATCTCCTCCTGCCTAGGTAGGAGTGGGCTAAGGGAGGTAAACACGATAGAGAATGAGCGCTTCTTTGTTCGCTAGGCTTTCGCGCTAGTCATGAATCCCTAGCTTGGTTCCTGGGATATCTTGATTCTCTTTAGGATGATGTAAGGGTCGGAAACAACTCCCTTTGGGGAATAAGGAATCGATCCTCAACGTCTTTGGTTCCCGGCTTTGATAGCTTGAAAGCAAAGGTGAAGATTCCATCTTAGCCAAGGACCCCCACTAACCCGCCAAAAGATCTCATCCTCCCCCCTTCATCTTGATCTTGACAGAGGAACATGAATTGGGTTGGGTCTATTGTAGCTTCACTCCTTGGGATAAGTTATCCAATAAATGAATTTCGTGGAATAGGAAGAGCTCATTTGAATGCCGAAACTCTTCTCTTCTACGTCAGCCTTTGAGCAAAACCTCTTTCGTTTCGAGATGCGAAGAATCATATCCCAAAACTAACTAAGAAGGAATCAAGCAGCAAACTTTCCTCCTCAGATGAGGCTTAGTTCAGCTAGCCCTAGACAGATCACATCTCATTAGAAAGGCAGGCATTGAATTATCATTAGAAAAGGGCTTCCCAGTAGAAAGAATTGAATTAGCTAAGTCAGTAAGAATGACTGGGGCCCCGTAGAAGGCACAATACGTTCTTAGATTCGACATTACCGGTCAAAGCATTGATTCTAAGCCTTTCGTTAGCTCGTTACAGATCGGTAAGAAGGGGATTCTAAAAGCCTTTTTTTAGGCCTTAGGTAGGAGAACTCTTCCTATTACGGATAGTACTACTACTCTTTGTTATCCACGTAGTATCTTCGTAACAACCACAGAGGGAAAGAGCCTTAGCTTAGGTTGAGTCTTTGTTTACGTTGATTGTCCGGAGTCAAGCGTTGAAGCCATCCCATTTTAAAAAGGAGAACCGGGCTCCATCTAACTACAAGAAAAACAACCTTAACGCACGCAGCTATAATGCGCCTGTCTTCCGAGCCCTTCCCTTTCTTCACCGGTAATTCAGTAAAGCTCACTTCGCTTGACAAATATATAATTTATCTTTCGACTAAGAAGTGAACCAAGTTGGCACCGATATCATAATGACTCCTAGTCACTTTTTACCATGCTTTTTATAACTTTTGGAATCAAACTTCACAGATTCTTTATCTATAGAAGAATCATTATTCTTTCAGGACATAATCATTGATGCTTGCACTCGAGCTGGCATATATCTCTTTTATTAGGTCTATGGTCCTCGCTGGGAAATGAGTGAGTCCTTGCTTATTGATTAGTTATAAAATTCTTATGCTAAAGGAGCTTTTAAGCCACTTTTAGGAATCGAATAAGCAATCACAAAGAATGGTAAGCGCTACGAACCTTTGCCCAGTTAATCCGAGTAAGGTTTAAGCGTATATATAGATAGGTTAGGGAATGGCCAGCAGTTTAGTTCCCCACTGGGGGCACATTTGGTTTGAAACTCTCTATCTAAGAGTCTTAGGTTATAGAAAACCCTATAGTAAGATGCAAGCTTAGTTGAGTAAATTAGTAGGTAGGGCGGACTACTCAATTTACCCCAGGGTTGTTTATGTAGTTGCTTGTAGTTTTTTTTAGTTGCTAGCTATAAATAATGATTTATAGTTCAGGAGAGAGAATCAATGTTCAGTAGTACGCCTGGTTCACCGGGTTCTACCACTTCAGGTCCCAATCTTTGGTATGTCCCTTAGTTAGCTGGGCATACCATTATAATGCTCTCGAAAGAGACTTATTGGCATATGATATGTTGTTATATGCTTTACACATGTACGTTGGACTCTGCTTTCTATATTGATCTTTAGCTGAAAGACCCGATCCTTTCTCCTGTTCCTGAAACGAATGAGTGTCTTGTGATTCGCTTTCACATTCGGTAAAATGGCACATTCAGAAAGTGTGAAATTGGCCAGTGTTTTCCCTTTCTCTTTTGGTTCAAAGAAAGAATAGAAAATTGCATACGAGAAGAAGGGTTCGTAGACAGCCCGAAAGAAGGAAGAAGAATCTAATGATTTCCCTAATTCTGTGAGAAAGAAAAACCAGTTTGTTAGAGCTGGGGCAGAGAAGCAATCAACAGAATGGGTCCCTGTTGTTCACAAGTGAAGGCACTGAACGGATCAAGATCTCGTAAATTCATTGTCTTTCTTGATTCAAATCAGAAAGAACTTCTTTCGCTATTGAAGCCATGCCTGAGCTGTCAGCTTATTAGCATCCCTCTTCTGCGTTAGGAATTGTCCGAAAAGGTTCGATTGAATCCCATGCTTTCATGGTCCCTATCTCTGCCCCGGCACTGGCCGACACGTAGGTCTATTCCGCGCTTTCCTAGGTGCGCATCTCCATCTACTAAAAGTAGGGGTGGTTGCCATAGATAGATTGGGTCATTCGTAACCAGAGCAATAACCGATGCTACAGCATAAACTAAAGCTATACGTGGCGGCCCCTAAAGGCGTAACTGACAGGTTCTGTTTTATCTGCCCATCCGAGTCATCCCGTACTCCAAAAAAGCAGAGGTGAGGTCCGGAGAGTGGGACGGATCTACCTGGCCAAGGTGCCAATGTCAAGTGGTTATCCGAAGTGTTGGAATATGCTCTACCTACGGTACCTAACTAGTCTTTCTTTTCGGTAAGTAAGAATACATTGACCGATGGAGGAGAACCCCCGAAGTAAACATAAATGAAGGGGCATACCCCACCCCAGGCAACCAAACAAAGAACTCAAGACACTCCCCGAGCTCTAAAATAAAGAAACTAACCCATGGAAAAAATTATTGAAATTAGATTACGATTACAAAGGCTAAAAATAATCCAAGTTTCTACGTAATCAAAAAGAGCCTAAGGATTAACCGAAACTAAGCACATACTAAGCCCAATAAGACACATTGGCCTAGATATACATGAGGCCAACTGAAAAACAGGTATACACATCAAATAAACTAGGATGAAACATAGGATTCGGTGGATGATTCGGCATCCTTTATTAATTGCGTATGTATATAACGGTAGCCCTTCCTTAATAGTTTTTGAGTAGGCTAGGAAAGAAAGAAGAAATGATAGAGCGAAATGGGTTGGTTGCCCAAAGGGCTATCTGATCTGATCATGGGGGGATAGCACAAGGGCTTAAGGCATTGGTTTGCTAAATCGACATACAAGAAGATTGCATCATGCATGGGTTCGAATCCCATTTCTTCCAGTCTTTTCCTACTGAACACTTTCCTGCTCAAGATAGGGTACTAGAAAGGGATCATACGAAGGCTATGTTCTTTTTTTAGATCTAGCCTGAATGACTCCTAAACTAAAGGTTTTCATTATATCTAAAGTGTGCAGTGAGGGTTATATTATAGGTAGCCAGTCTTTACTTCACTCGACCCAAGCAATGCCCAAAGAGTCCCATGCCTTTCTTGGTCGGACCAAGCCAACTGGCGATTTCCGACAAGTCTTTCCTAATTTTTAGAGCAAGAAGCGGAACTACAAGAAAGCTTTCTTT